GTATATACTTTAGGACAACATATACGTATGTCCACTAACAAAGCACGAAGAATAATTGATCAGATTCGTGGACGTTCTTACGACGAAACAATTATGATACTTGAACTCATGACTTATCGAGCATCTTATCCCATTTTAAAATTGATTTCTTCTGCAGCAGCAAACGCTAGTCACAATATGGCTTTCAACGAATCCGATTTAATTATTAGTAAAGCCGAGGTTAACGACGGTACTAGTGTGAAAAAATTAAAACCTCAGGCTCGGGGACGGGGTTATCTAATAAAAAAATCGACTTGTCATATAACTATTGTATTAAAAAATATATCTTTATATAAAGAATATAAAGAATATGAAGAGCTTTATATAAAGAATAGGAGGATATAAAGAAGTATGAAGAATCGAACATATTCATATTCTTAAAAAAAAACCAGAGATGGATAAAAAAAAAATCCACGGATATGAGATTTGACAATATGTATAGTTAAGTAGTGGGGGATTATGGGACAAAAAATAAATCCACTTGGTTTTAGACTTGGTACAACCCAAAGTCATCATTCTCTTTGGTTTGCACAACCAAAAAATTACTCTGAGGGGCTACAAGAAGATCAAAAAATAAGAAACTCTATAAAGAATTTTCTAAAAAAAAATACAAAAATATCTTCTGGCGTTGAGGGAATTGCACGTATAGAGATTCAAAAACGAATCGATGTGATTCAGGTCATAATATATATGGGATTCCCAAAATTATTAATAGAAAGTAGACCCAAACGAATCGAAGAATTACAGATACATGTACAAAAAGAACTTAATTGTGTAAACCGAAAACTCAATATTGTTATCACAAGAATTTCAAATCCTTATAGGAACCCTAATATTCTTGCAGAATTTATAGCCGGACAATTAAAGAATAGAGTTTCTTTTCGTAAAGCAATGAAAAAAGCTATTGAATTAACTGAACAGGCAGATACAAAAGGAATTCAAGTACAAATTGCGGGACGTCTTGATGGAAAAGAAATTGCACGAGTCGAATGGATTCGAGAAGGTAGGGTTCCTCTGCAAACCATTCGAGCTAAAATTGATTATTGCTCGTATACAGTTAGAACTATTTATGGGGTATTAGGCATAAAAATTTGGACATTTCTAGACAAGAAATAATAAACCCTTACTTGACTTGTTTTTCCATTCTATCCATTGCTAGAACAAAACAAAAAAGGACAAACTCCTTCATTCTTTTTTTTGTTTAATCAAAACAAAAAGAAACAATTCTAATTCTATTAACTATTAAATTCAAATATTAATTTAATAATTTCGAATTTCACACTATAGAATTAATTGAATATTTAAGAATTTAACTAGATATGGCTATTTAGAATTCTTCGAATTCTATTTATATAGGGTTGAATAAAATTAAATAAAATAAAAAAATTGAGTAATATAATTGCTATGCTTAGTGTGTGACTCGTTGGTTTTTTATAGTCCGGATAAAAAACGGACTGACCGGAGTATGAACTAATAAGTATACAACTAATAACCAACTCATCACTTTGCATTATCTGGATACAAAAAAAGAGTCAAGATATGATATATTGGTCATATCATTGTAGCAATTAAAATACTTTTTGCACAAACCAAAGAAAACCAATCTGATTATGCTTTCGAAATAAAAATAGAAAATTATGTGGATAAGTGGAAGGGTGAAAGAAAGAAAAAGACTATCAATGATATAGAATTCCAATATGTAAGGTCTATGAGTCATCACATAAAAGCTAATGTAGTAAAGCATCCATACCAATTGATTTAAAATTAAACTAATCCGTTGATAAAACAAAAAATCAAGAGCCTTGAGTCACTCCAGACTGAGAAGATTGACTCAAGAACAAATTTTATTTTATTAGAGGCTCCATTGGAAAAATAAGACCTAAACATTAATCGAGAAGTGATGGGAACGATGGAACCTGTAAATACATAAGATGTTACTGAAAACAAATCTTAATGATTTATTGGGAGGATAGCGAAATGAACCAGAAGACAATCGATTTATTTTATTATGAGAGATCATGGGTTACCTCTACAAATAAAATAACTATTGAAAGACTAAATATGCAAGAGGAAATATTCGCCCGCGAAGATTTTTTTTATATTCTTTTTGATTGCTAAATTGGATCAATCTGATATCCTAATTCGAATATATAAAAAAATTTGTTACAACCTTATAACAAATAACAAAAACACTATTATTGAAAATAAAAAAATAAAATAGAAAAAATTATTTATAATTAATGTGTAGAACTAGAATAATTTTTTCTATTTCTATCTATAACTATTAGATCTAGAACTAGTAGAACTATAAAATAGAATATAGATTCTAATTTATATATATTCGATACAAATTTCTATTCTACTAATATTCTATTCTACCTAATATCCTATTCTAATAATCTAAGATTCTAATACTAATAAATAGATCGAATAAGTAAGAAATAAATTAAAATAAATAGATTTAACTAAATTAAGTGAAATCTCAAAGAATACGATGATTTAATATATTATTTTATTCATAAAAGAATGGATATTTTTTTTTAATCATTTCATTCGCGAGGAGCTGGATGAGAAGAAATTCTCATGTCCGGTTCTGTAGTAGAGATGGAATTGAGAAAGAACCATCAACTATAACCCCAAAAGAACCCGATTCCGTAAACAACATAGAGGAAGAATGAAAGGAATAGCTTTTCGAGGAAATCGTATTTGTTTTGGAAGATATGCTCTTCAAGCACTTGAATCCGCTTGGATTACATCTAGACAAATAGAAGCCGGACGACGGGCAATGACACGAAATGCACGCCGCGGTGGAAAAATATGGGTACGTATATTTCCCGACAAACCCGTTACTTTAAGACCTACGGAAACACGGATGGGTTCGGGGAAAGGATCTCCCGAATATTGGGTAGCTGTCGTTAAACCGGGTAGAATACTTTATGAAATGGGCGGAGTAGCAGAAAATATCGCAAGAAAGTCTATTTCAATAGCAGCATCAAAAATGCCTATACGAACTCAATTCCTTATTTCAAAATAGGAATATAGAACCAAAGGAAAAAGACCTTTTGTATACTAAAAAAAGTGGAAGTTTCTTTTTTTGTTTTGGACAAACAATATATCTTTTTTTTCCTTTGCATTTAAATAACAAATAAAAAAAAATGATATGATCCAATCTCAGACTCATTTGAATGTAGCAGATAACAGCGGAGCCCGAGAATTGATGTGTATTCGAATCATAGGGACTAGTAATCGCCGATATGCTCATATCGGGGACGTTATTGTTGCTGTGATCAAGGAAGCAGCACCAAATTCACCTCTAGAAAGATCAGAAGTAATCAGAGCTGTAATTGTACGTACTTGTAAAGAACTTAAACGTAATAACGGTATAATAATAAGATACGATGACAATGCTGCAGTTGTCATTGATCAAGAGGGAAATCCAAAAGGAACTCGAATTTTTGGTGCAATTGCCCGGGAATTGAGACAGTTAAATTTTACTAAAATTGTTTCATTAGCACCTGAGGTCTTATAAGATAAAAAATTAGACGAGATAAGATAGAACATTTCAGATCAGATTAAGAGGAGACCATGATATAGTTATAGTATTTTAATTAGGTGAATAAAAACGAAATAGAATTAATCAAATCAAATTAATTAGTAAATTGTGTTTCACGCATATACCTTTAATTAAATAATAAGAAAAGGAAAATTGAGAGATTAAATAAAATAATTAATTAACAAAAACCAAGAGTATGTTGATTATATCAAAACTAGCGAAAAATACTAATTTTAGTTTATCATGGGTAGGGATTCTATTGCTGAGATAATAACCTCTATACGAAATGCTGACATGAATAGAAAAGGAACCGTTCGAATAGCAGCTACTAACATCACCGAAAACATTATTAAAATACTCTTACGAGAGGGTTTTATTGAAAATGTAAGGAAACATCAGGAAGGAAACAAAAAATTTTTGGTTTTAATCCTACGCCATAGAAGGAAGAAGAAAGGACCATATATAACTAGTCTAAATTTAAAACGGATCAGCCGGCCAGGTTTACGAATCTATTCTAACTATCAAAAAATTCCTAGAATTTTGGGTGGGATGGGCATTGTAATTCTTTCTACTTCTCGCGGTATAATGACAGACCGGGAAGCTCGACTCGAAAGAATTGGTGGAGAAATCTTGTGTTATATATGGTAATCTTTTTAATATCCGAATTCGATCCAGACTTCTTATTTATTTGTTAAAAAACAAAAGAGATTTAAAGAAGAGGTTTCTAATACCATTCCTCTCGATTCCTCTTACATTAGTTAATACTTCAAGAGGATTTGCGATGGAATGAAAGAACAAAAATGAATTTTGGAAAGTTTAATTACTGAATCACTTTTTCAATTTCAATAATATGTTCCAAGTTCGTTTAGATAATCAAGATCTGGTTTTAGGTTATCTTTTCGACAAGATAATTTTTTTTACGTATACTACCAATGTATACTACCACGAGATAGTATCAAAGTACTTATAATTTGATCCGAGCACGTCTAATTTCTAGACTCCATAAAAAACTTTCAATGATTAGGCAATTTTTTCTTTCAACTTTAAAAGCCCTTTCGCCTTTCGTAGGAATAGAATTTAAGATTTAAAAATTTAAAGAAACTTAGTTTCTTCAAAAAAAAGTATGTATATTCAAAAATTAAGGGATGACAAATATGAAAATAAGAGCTTCTGTTCGTAAAATTTGTGAAAAATGTCGACTGATACGTAGACGGGGACGAATTATAGTAATTTGCTTCAACCCAAGACATAAACAAAGACAAGGATAATCTTTCTAAACGAGAACACTCTAAAGGATCCGATGGAAAAAAAAAGAAAGGATCCATTTTGACATAAAATGGATATATCCATAGACCGCTGACTTATATTTATGAGATGATAAAATATGGCAAAACCTTTACCACGAATT